AAAACTTAATCTAGAATAAAAAATGAATAAATAGTCAGTCAGGGTCAGGTGCCAAGTACGGGTCAAAAATTTTGAATTATTTGTCTATAGGTAAATCGATTATAATTTATACTAAAATTCGTTCAAATGCCTCCAAAAAAGCCATTTTGGTAGAGCATGTCGAAAAAAAAGTTTCTTGTGAACAAATTTTAACGTTAAAAATCTCGATAATTTTTCAATTTTCCCCAAAAAAAAAAGACTTTTGACATAGGAAAAAATTTTCGCAACACCATTTTTTGCCAAAAAATCGCATTTTTTGCACATTTTATGCACAAAAAAAATTGCCCATTTTGGCCGTTTTTGGCTATATTCGAGAAAAATGATTCTCCAATTTGTTCACATTTTGAGGAAACTTTTTTTCGGTAGTGTAAATATAAATATTTAATAGAATATACAATATTCACTAATAAATAATATAATTTAATTTAAAACATTATTTATAAATTCAAGGTATTTATACATATTATATATCCAACTGTTAATTACACTATTATGTATAATATTAAACAAGTATATAAGAGTATTCATTAAGGTCGGTTTATGATAAACGATAATTTTTAGTTCGTTCATATTCGTTTACTATAAATTGAAGAGAAAAAGAAAAAGAGAATATATAGTACATATATATATATATAAATATATTTATAGTACTATACATTACTATTTAACGGTATATCAATAACTATCTGTTAATATAAATTAAGATTTATTGAACAATTGTAATTTTTAATTTATAATATTTTATATATTTATCAATATAATTAATATAAACATTTATATAGTATATGTAAAGTTAACTATACCATTATCTATATACCTAAAAAAAAAAAAAAAAAAAACCTCCTTTAATCACCATTCAATTACTTCTTATTTTTCGGAAATAAGAACCTAATAATAAAATTTTATTTACAATTATTATTAAAAAAAATGAGTAATTTATCTATTTTTTTGTGATTATATATATATATATATGTGAAAAAATAGTGAGGAATACTTAATTATTATGATTTCTGATGCAAAATTTTGAATTTTTAGTGCTTTATACTGGAATACCACAATGTGGTGATAGAGATTTATGCAATTTTGTTTCTTCTAAAAGTTTTATTCTAGAGAGAGAAAAAGATTCAATATAATTATCTAATTATTTAAGGAGATTTGATTTTAAGCATTATTTATACTTGAAATGCTTATATAGGCGGCGGCGGGCGGCGGCTATTTTGCTTAGATTGGGCATACTGGTTTTAGCAGCAGCCGCGTTTGTTCTGGAAATGAATTTTTTCGATGTTATAAATTAGCAGGGGCGACGAAAAAATTTGGTTCTGTTCGGGGGCGAGACGGTTGTTGATCAGGGGGCTGCAACAGTTCTTTTAGGGTATTTCGGTGGTTTTCTAGTTACGGGTCAGCCTTGGCTGCAATCAGGTTGTATTAACTGAGATTTGCCAGCTTCAGGTGCGGCTGCTGCCGCCATACACAGAGTTTTTCCAAGATTAGAGATTGACGAGAAAATTTGAAAAAATTCGGATCTGTTGTTGATTAGGGGTCAGCGACAGTTTTTTCGGAGGTATTTCGGGATTTTCATTGTAGCCTAGGGTTTTTTAGCCCTGCCGACGCAGCAACTGGTTTACATTAACTAAGGGTTGCCAGCTTCAAGGTGGCTGTGGCTGCTGGCAGCAAATTTGTTCAATATTAGAAATTACCAGAGGGAGACAGGAGTAAGTTCGGAGTTGTTTGGGTGCGGAGCTGTTGTTGATTAGGGGTCAGCAACGGTTCTTTCGATGATATTTCGAATTTTTTCTGGTGCGAGGGTTTTTACAGGTCAGCCTTGGCTGCAATCAGGTTGTATTAACTGAGATTTGCCAGCTTCAGGTGCGGCTGCTGCCGCCATACACAGAGTTTTTCCAAGATTAGAGATTGACGAGAAAATTTGAAAAAATTCGGATCTGTTGTTGATTAGGGGTCAGCAACGGTTCTTTCGATGATATTTCGAATTTTTTCTGGTGCGAGGGTTTTTACGGGTCAGCCTTGGCTGCAATCAGGTTGTATTAACTGAGATTTGCCAGCTTCAGGTGCGGCTGCTGCCGCCATACACAGAGTTTTTCCAAGATTAGAGATTGATGAGAAAATTTGAAAAAATTCGGATCTGTTGTTGATTAGGGGTCAGCAACGGTTCTTTCGATGATATTTCGAATTTTTTCTGGTGCGAGGGTTTTTACGGGTCAGCCTTGGCTGCAATCAGGTTGTATTAACTGAGATTTGCCAGCTTCAGGTGCGGCTGCTGCCGCCATACACAGAGTTTTTCCAAGATTAGAGATTGATGAGAAAATTTGAAAAAATTCGGATCTGTTGTTGATTAGGGGTCAGCAACGGTTCTTTCGATGATATTTCGAATTTTTTCTGGTGCGAGGGTTTTTACGGGTCAGCCTTGGCTGCAATCAGGTTGTATTAACTGAGATTTGCCAGCTTCAGGTGCGGCTGCTGCCGCCATACACAGAGTTTTTCCAAGATTAGAGATTGATGAGAAAATTTGAAAAAATTCGGATCTGTTGTTGATTAGGGGTCAGCGACAGTTTTTTCGGAGGTACTTCGGGATTTTCATTGTAGCCTAGGGTTTTTTAGCCCTGCCGACGCAGCAACTGGTTTACATTAACTAAGGGTTGCCAGCTTCAAGGTGGCTGTGGCTGCTGGCAGCAAATTTGCTCAATATTAGAAATTACCAGGGGCAGACAGGAGTAAGTTCGGAGTTGTTTGGGTGCGGAGCTGTTGTTGATTAGGGGTCAGCAACGGTTCTTTCGATGATATTTCGAATTTTTTCTGGTGCGAGGGTTTTTACAGGTCAGCCTTGGCTGCAATCAGGTTGTATTAACTGAGATTTGCCAGCTTCAGGTGCGGCTGCTGCCGCCATACACAGAGTTTTTCCAAGATTAGAGATTGACGAGAAAATTTGAAAAAATTCGGATCTGTTGTTGATTAGGGGTCAGCAACAGTTTTTTCGGAGGTATTTCGGGATTTTTCTAGATACAGAGTTTATATTTGCCGACCTTAGTGGCCTTCTGGTTTTTATTAGTTGAAGGTATTGGTTTTAGGTGTAATTTAGGGGTTGTGATATATTAGGGTTTGATTATATTAGAATATAGAAAATATTTCATTTTTGTTGCGATTCAAAGTTTTTTGAGCGCGCTGGTCTACAAGTAAAGTATTACTATTTAAAGATAGATTAGACACCATTATGCCGGGGTGCAGATTGGGAAATTTATGCTGGAGGTTAGTCATGATTTGTATTTAGGATTAAAATTTATTTTGTTTGTTTTTATTTAGAAATTTGCATGTTAAATTTTAGTTTTTTGTTAAATACAAAATACCGCTCTAAGCTCGGAGGGAGGGATGTTTATGCAAAAATTTTGATCGATAAAGTTTTATTTTAGCTTGAAAATTTGATTTTTTGAAAATCTACATGTAAGTCTGAGCATTTGATATAAAGTTTTTAAATAAGATTTTAGGTTTTTATATTCGCAGTATAGAAGTTTAGTTGTTAAGTAAATTTAGATTTAGTTATCAAAAAAAGTATTGGCAAAGCTTGTGCCAGCAGCCGCGGTTACACAGGCGATGCAATCAAATTTGGGTTGGCAGGTAATAGTTATGATTATTAATAATTTAAATTAAAGTTTATTAGGTGAAATTTTTAAATTTTATTGAAATTATATTGTAAGTTATGAGTTTACGAAATTTTTTATTTAAACTAGGATTAGATACCCTATTATTGAAAATGTAAATTTGTGTGCCTGAGTAGTAGTAGCTATGTTCTTGAAATTCAAAAAATTTGGCGGTATTTTAGTCTATTCAGAGGAACCTGTCCTGTCATTGATGGTCCACGATTAATTGTACTTATTTTTAGTTTGTATATCGTCGTAGGTTGAATGTTTTTTAAGAATTTAGAATGTTCAAGATTTTTTATAAAATAGGAAATCAGATCAAGATACAGCGGATAAATAAGAAGAGATGGGTTACAATAAATTTATTTATATGGTAGAAATAATTAACATTGTTTCTTAAAGTGGATTTGAAAGTAATATGATTTAGTTAAGTTATATGATTTAAGCTCTAAAATATGCACATATCGCCCGTCGCTCCCACTATAAAGTGGGATAAGTCGTAACAAAGTAGGCGTACTGGAAAGTGTGCCTGGAATGGCGGATTAGAGCTTGTATAAAGCATTTTATTTACACTAAAAAGTTAGTTGTGCAAATCAATTTAATTTGAAATTTAAGATTTATTTTTCGGAGTTGAATAAAATATTTTTTTTTATTAGTATTTGGTTAGAAATTAATTTTTAAATGATAGTTTACATGTATTGTGAGAGTTAATTTAAATATGATGAAACATTAGTTTGTTTAGAAGAATAATTAGGATTTTGTACCTTGTGTATCAGGGTTTATTAAAAATTGTTTATTTAATTAATGATCTCGAACTATAAAGAGCTAATAACTTATATATTTAATTGTAGAATAAATTTTTGTAATATATTATTAGGAATGAAATGTTAGGCGTTTTTTAGGATATCTAGTTGTTTAAGAAATGAATTTAATTCAGCAAGTTATACTTATATAATTAAATATTTAATTGTTTAATATAATTTAGTAATATTTTAGGGGATAAGCTTTAAAATAAAGGTTTATAAATAATTGGATGGAACAAAATTTAGTAGGATTGAAAATTTCTTTTTTGTTTGTTATAATTATTTTTTGTGTTTATAATATTTTTATTGGTATTTTAATTTTTTTATTGAAATAATTAATTGATTTTTGTTTTTATTGTAATAATGATAAAATTAGTATATTTATTTGTAATAGATTATAAGTTTAGTTGCCAGGTTATATTAAGGAACTCGGCAAATATATTTTCCGCCTGTTTATTAAAAACATGGCGTTTTGATTATAATTTAAGGTCTGGCCTGCCCAATGAGTAGTTGAATGGCCGCGGTATTTTGACCGTGCAAAGGTAGCATAATCATTAGTTTTTTAATTGAAAGCTGGAATGAATGGTCGGACGAGAAAATAACTGTCTCAGTATAATTTTGTTAGAATTTTATTTTTAAGTTAAAAAGCTTAAATATGTTTAAAAGACGAGAAGACCCTATAGAGTTTTATACATGTATATTTATTGGTTTTATAGTATTTTGATGCTAATATTTAGTAACGTATTTTGTTGGGGTGACAGAAAAATTGACTAAACTTTTTCTAAAATTGAACATTTATTTATGATTGTTTGATCCATTATTTATGATTATAAGATTAAATTACCTTAGGGATAACAGCGTAATTTTTTTTGAGAGTTCTTATCGATAAAAGAGTTTGCGACCTCGATGTTGGATTAAAATTAATTTTTGGTGCAGAAGCTGGAAAATTGGGTCTGTTCGACCTTTAAAATTTTACATGATCTGAGTTTAAACCGGTGTGAGCCAGGTTGGTTTCTATCTTTAAATTAAGCAAATATTTTAGTACGAAAGGACCAAATATTTATAATATTTATTTAGTTTATGTATGTTAATAATAGATTACTTTGGCAGATTAGTGCTTTAAATTTAGAATTTAAATATGTATATTATACAAGTAATACATTTTATTTAAGGATTTAATTATAATGTTAGTTTCAAGTTTAATTTTAATTATTTGTGTTTTAGTGGGGGTAGCATTTTTGACTTTATTAGAACGTAAGGTTTTAGGCTATATTCAGATTCGGAAGGGGCCAAATAAGGTGGGTTTTATAGGGGTTCCTCAGCCTTTTAGTGATGCAATTAAATTGTTTTCTAAGGAGCAGATGTATCCTTTGATATCAAATTATTTGATGTATTTAATAGCTCCTGTTTTTAATTTATTTCTTTCTTTGTTACTTTGATTGTGTATGCCTTTTTTTTGTGTTTTGTTTAATTTTAATATAGGGGTTCTTTATTTTTTGTGTTGTTCTAGGCTAGGTGTTTATACGGTTATAATTGCCGGTTGGTCTTCAAATTCTAATTATTCTTTACTTGGGAGAATTCGGGCGGTGGCACAAACTATTTCTTATGAGGTAAGTTTAGCTTTAGTTTTTTTGTCTTTTTTGTATTTAATTACCAGGGTGAGTTTAATGGATTTAATTAACTATCAAAATTATATATGGTTTTTATTTATTTGTTTACCCCTGAGAATGGTGTGGTTTGTGTCCAGGTTAGCTGAGACTAATCGTACTCCTTTTGATTTTGCTGAGGGTGAATCTGAGTTGGTTTCTGGGTTTAATGTGGAGTATAGAAGAGGAGGCTTTGCTATAATTTTTTTGGCGGAGTATTCCAGGATTTTATTTATGAGAATGATGTGTTCCCTTCTTTTTTTGGGCGGGGATTTTATTAGGTGATTTTTTTTTTTAAAGATTGGGTTTATAAGGTTTTTATGAGTTTGAGTTCGGGGGACTTTACCTCGATATCGATATGATAAGTTGATGTATTTATGTTGAAAAAGGTTTTTACCATTGGCTTTAAATTATTTAATTTTTTTTTTAGGGCTGAAGATGTTCCTATTTTCTTTATTAATTTAATGAATAAAATTTAGTATTTAAGCTAATAGAGGCTATAACTCTTTTTTATATTTTCAAAATATATACTTATACAAGTTCATTAGCTAGTTTTTGAAGATAATATAATCTCATAAGGAATGAATTAATGGATTAATTAGAAAATAGGAGAAGTATGTAACAGTAAGGATTTGCCCTGTTAGGATGTAAGGGTCTTCTACTGGGCGTGCCCCAATTCAAGTAAGCAAAATAGCAATTGTGACAAATCTTCAGAAAATGAATTTGTTAATAGGGTAAAATTGAGTTCTTAGAAATATTTTTTTATTAATAAAAGGTAAAATGATAAGAATTAGAATTGATATAACTAGTGCAATTACACCTCCCAGCTTGTTGGGGATTGACCGAAGAATTGCATAGGCAAATAAGAAGTACCATTCTGGTTGAATATGGATGGGGGTTACTAGCGGATTAGCTGGTGTGAAATTTTCTGGGTCTCCAAGTAAGTAGGGTCTTGTAAGTACAAGCAAGGTAAGCAATGTTGATGTAATCAGGAATCCTAGTATGTCCTTGTATGTAAAGTATGGGTGAAATGGGATTTTATCAATGTTCCTATTGGTTCCCAGTGGATTATTAGAACCTGTTTGGTGAAGGAACAGAAGATGAATTATTACTAGTGCTGCAATGACGAAGGGTAGGAGGAAGTGAAATGTAAAAAATCGGGTTAGAGTGGCATTGTCAATGGCAAAGCCCCCCCACAGCCATTGGACAATTGTAGTACCCAGGTATGGAATAGCCGATACTAAGTTAGTAATTACGGTAGCCCCCCAAAAGGATATTTGACCTCAGGGTAGAACATATCCGAGAAAGGCTGTTGCTATTACTAGGAATAAAATGATTACCCCAACTCTTCATGTTAAATGTAGGGTATATGATCCGTAGTACATTCCCCGGCCGATATGAAGGTATAAACAGACAAAGAATAGGGATGCGCCGTTGGCATGTAGGGTTCGTAGAAGTCATCCATAGTTTACATCTCGGCAAATATGGACAATTCTATTAAAAGCTATTTCGGTATTGGCAGTATAGTGTATTGCTAGAAATAAGCCTGTAATGATTTGTAAAATTAAACAAAGACCAAGTAAAGAGCCAAAATTTCATCAGGTAGAAATATTAGAGGGCGACGGAAGATCAATTAATGAATTGTTAATGATCTTCAGTATAGGCGATATCTTTCGCATAGGGGTTTTCATTAGTTATAATGCCGTAAGGGGCCATTTTTGAATCTAGTAATTTTGACAATTGCAATCAGGGTAATTAGAAGATAAATAATTATTATATATATAATTACGTTTGATGGCAGGTTTAAAAATTTATTTAATGATAAGGTGAAGTTGACAGTGTTGTTTAGTGTTTCTGGGTTAAAGGTTCTTAAGTTTGGGAAGAATGAATCAATTAGTAAAATGGGCGCAGCGGTTATACTTACGATAGCTAATGTTATTTTTGTTTTTATTGAGTATCTAAATTTTTCATTAGATGCTACTCTAGTTATATAAATGAATAAAACTAGTATTCCTCCAATTAAAATTAAAAATAAAATGTAGGAAAATCAGAAATTATATCTAAAGAACCCAATAGTTAGGGCAATTGCAATTGTTTGAGCTAATAAAGTAAGCCCTATTGATAAGGGATGATTTAGTATTAAGATAATTATTGAATTTATTAGAATAATGATTATTAGTAATTTTAGGATACAGAGAATAGTTTAAGTTAAAATTTTAATTTTGGAGATTAACGATGGGAGTATTTCTTTTCTCTGAAGTTTTAAAAGAGAGTCTTATTTTTGGTTTACAAGACCAATATTTTATTTAAATTATTAAAACTAATGTTAAGATTTTGTCTTGGGTTTTCTGTGATATCTTACGTGGGGGGTTTAATTTCTTTTTGTTTGAAGCGTAAACATTTATTATTAATACTTCTTAGAATAGAATTTATTGTTCTGGGTTTGTTTTTTAATTTGTTTTTATATTTAAGGTATTATGATTTTGAGTTTTTTTTTAGTATAATTTTTTTAACCATGAGAGTTTGCGAAGGGGCCCTAGGGTTGGCTATTTTGGTTTCTATGATACGAACGCATGGAAATGACTATTTTCAAAGATTTAATGTTTTATGATAAAATTTTTGGTTTGTTTAATTTTTATGATTCCTTTAAGATTTGTAAAGAAAAGGTTTTGGTTAAGTCAGTATATTTATTTTATTTTGGTTTTTCTGTTTACTTTAAGATTTAGGTTTAATTATATGTACATATATTTGTCTTATTTTATGGGGGTAGATTTGTTGTCTTATATAATAATTTTATTAAGGTTTTGGATTTGTTCTTTAATGATTTTGGCTTCTGGCGGGGTTTATATTAAAAATTATTTTAGTAATTTGTTTATTTTTATGGTTTTAGTACTGTTAATTTTTTTATTTATAACTTTTTCTTCTATGAATTTATTTGTTTTTTATTTATTTTTTGAAATGAGGCTAATTCCTACATTATTTTTAATTGTTGGCTGGGGATATCAGCCCGAGCGTTTACAGGCGGGGGTTTATTTATTGTTTTATACTTTATTTGCTTCTTTACCAATAATGATGGCAATTTTTTATTATTATAATGTGAATTATTCTTTGGATTATTTCTTTTTTTTTAATATAGTTGATAGTTTGTTATTTTATGTATGTATGAATGCTGTATTTTTTATTAAGATGCCAATGTATTTTGTTCATTTATGACTCCCAAAAGCCCATGTTGAGGCTCCTGTTTCGGGGTCAATGATTTTGGCCGGTGTTTTGTTAAAGTTAGGGGGTTATGGTTTAATGCGGTTAATAAGAGTAAGTATGGTCGTGGGAGTGCAAATCAACTATGTTTTCGTTGTTATTAGTCTAGTAGGCGGGGTTCTTGTATCTTTAATTTGTTTACGACAGGTTGATATTAAGTCTTTAATTGCTTATTCTTCTGTCGCTCACATAGGTTTGGTGTTAGGTGGAATTATAACTATAAATTATTGAGGATTATGCGGGGCTTTGGCAATAATAGTTGCTCATGGACTTTGTTCTTCGGGACTTTTTTGTCTAGCTAATATCACGTATGAGCGACTAAGGAGTCGTAGTCTTTATCTTAATAAGGGTTTAATGAATTTAATACCCAGCATGTCTTTATGGTGGTTTTTATTGAGTAGAAGTAATATGGCAGCGCCCCCCTCTTTAAACTTGTTGGGCGAAATTATTTTAATTAATAGTTTAGTAGCCTGAGGGGTGATCTGTATAGTGTGTCTAATAATTATTTCATTTTTTAGTGCAGCCTATTCATTATATCTATATTCCTATAGTCAACACGGGAAGTTACACAGAGGGCTGTATTCTTTTTCTAGCGGGTATGTCCGTGAATTTTTGTTGTTGGTTTTACATTGATTGCCTCTAAATGTTTTAGTTTTAAAGGGCGATTATTTTTCTGTATGAGTTTAATTTAAATAGTTTAATGAAAATGCTAGTTTGTGGGGCTAGAGTTATATATAATAATATTTTAGATAATTGTTTCAATTTGTATAATTTATTTTGTTAGTCTTTTATTTTTTAGTATTGTCAGATTTATTAGGAGTGTTTATTTTTTAAGATTGGATTATAGGTTATTATTGGAATATGAGGTTGTAAGATTAAATTCTTGCAGTATTTTAATAACTATTTTATTTGATTGAATGTCGTTATTGTTTATGAGATTTGTTTTGTTTATTTCTTCTATGGTAATTTATTATAGAGAGGAATATATAGAGGGAGATGTAAATATTAATCGGTTTATTATGTTAGTTGTAGCCTTTGTTCTGAGAATAATACTGTTAATTATTAGACCAAATTTAATTAGAATTTTATTAGGGTGGGATGGCTTAGGTCTTGTTTCTTATTGTTTAGTAATTTATTATCAGAATTTTAAATCTAATAATGCAGGAATGATTACTGCCCTGAGAAACCGCATTGGGGATGTTGCCTTATTAATAGCGATTGCTTGAATAATAAATTATGGAGGGTTTAATTATATTTTTTATGTGGATTATTTAAATGACTTCGAAATAAGAGTGATTTCTTTTCTGGTTTTGTTGGCGGCAATGACTAAGAGAGCTCAAATTCCATTTTCTTCTTGATTACCAGCAGCAATGGCGGCGCCTACGCCGGTTTCTTCTTTAGTTCATTCTTCTACTCTTGTAACAGCTGGGGTTTATTTGTTAATTCGGTTTCAGAGATCTTTTTCTTATAATTTAATGTTAGTATTATTATTTATTGGGACAATGACTATATTTATAGCAGGCTTGGGGGCTAATTTTGAATTAGATCTTAAAAAGATTATTGCTTTGTCAACTCTGAGACAGCTTGGGTTGATAATATCTATTTTGGCTTTAGGGGAATATAAATTAGCATTTTTTCACTTATTAACCCATGCTTTGTTTAAGGCGTTATTATTTATGTGTGCAGGAAATATAATTCATAGGCTTGGAGGTGTTCAGGATATTCGTTTTATAGGTGGATTAGCCGAGCGAATGCCTTTGACATGTAGGTTTTTCATTATTTCTAATTTGGCATTATGTGGTCTTCCCTTTTTATCTGGGTTTTATTCTAAGGATTTGATTTTGGAAGTTTTGTCTATAAATTATTTAAATTGATATATTTATGTTGTTTATTTTTTATCTACGGGTTTAACAGTTTGTTATACTTTTCGGTTAATTTATTATGCGGTTGTGGGCGATTTTAATTTTTTAAGTTTAAATTTAGTTGATGATAGAAATTTTATTATAATTAAGGGGATGTTTGGTTTGATTTTTTTAGTGGTTTTTGGCGGGAGAGTTCTTTCTTGATTAATATTTTCTACACCTTATTTTATTTGTCTTCCTTTTACTATGAAGATTATGGCGTTGTTGGTAAGAATAGTGGGCGGATGAATAGGCTATGAATTGTCAAAATTTAATTTGAATTATTCTCTTTGATCTTTGAATTTTTTAAGTAGAAGCTTTTTTTTTGCTTCGATATGGAATATACCTTTTATTTCTACTTTTGGAGTAAACTACCATCCAACTAAGTTTGGTAATTATATTTATAAGATAATAGATCAGGGCTGATCTGAGTATATGGGAGCCCAAAATATTTACAATAATATAAAGAATGCGTCTTTGTTTTTTGAGTTTCTTTATCATAATAACTTAAAGATTTTTTTATTATTATCTGTTTTGTGAGTGTGTTTTATGGTTTTATACTTGTACTTAAATAGCTTAATTTTAAAGCGTAATATTGAAGATATTAAAATAGTGTATCACTTTTAAGTATTTATAAGAATAAATCTAATTTTACAATGAAAATGTAATGTTTTACTTAAACTATATAAATCAGAGATAATAACGGGATTTCGCCGCTAAAGAATTAAGTTAGAAGCTTATTCTTGAATAACTTATCTCCTTAATTGGAGATTTCCTCATTAATACCATTAACAGTGGTATACCTCGAATTTTGGTTTCAATTAATAAATAAGGGTGTTTAGGCACCATAATTTTAGGTCGAAACTAAATACAATTTTTGTTTCTTATTTAAGGTAAATTGATTTTCAATACTTTTTAAGTGCAAGTTAAATGTTATGGTTAACTATTACCCTAGTTAGTTCAATTAAGAGCACCTTGATTTCATTCATGATAAAGTCCTAGGAGAAGAATTACTATGAAAAAAATTGAAACTATAAAGTAATTGTAGACATTCGAAATATTGATTGTTAAGATTAGTGGAATTAATAAGGTAATTTCAACGTCAAAGATGAGAAAGATTACCGCAATTAAGAAGAAATGTAGGGAAAATGGGATTCGGGGGGATCTTTTAGGATCAAATCCGCACTCAAAGGGGGAGGCTTTTTCACGGTCTATAAATCTTTTTTTTGAAATGATTATACAAATTGTTATTATAAGGAGTGAAATCATGAACAAAATAATTCTTATTAGTGCAATAATTGTAATTATTTATACTAATTTGGTTAGATCATTTGATTGGAAGTCAAATATAATGCTTATACTATATAAATATCTGCCTCATCAGTAGATTGAAATATATAAAAATAGTCAGACTACGTCAACGAAGTGTCAGTATCAGGCGGCGGCTTCGAATCCAAAGTGATGAATACAAGAAAAATGATTATTAAGGTGGCGCAGGAGGCAGACTAGCAAGAATGTAGTGCCAATAATTACATGAAGGCCGTGGAATCCTGTGGCTACAAAAAATGTTGATCCGTATACTGAGTCTGCAATTGTGAACGGAGCTTCAATATATTCATAAGCTTGCAGTATAGTAAAGTAGACTCCTAGTAATACTGTTAATGCTAATCCCTGAAATCTCTGAGTATAATTATTTTCTATAAATCCGTGATGGGCTCAGGTAACGGTTAGACCGGATGTCAATAGAATTAAAGTATTAAGTAGGGGAATTTGTAAAGGATTAAAGGGGATAATACCCTTTGGAGGTCAGGTTATTCCTAGTTCAATAGTGGGTGACAAGCTTCTGTGAAAGAATGCTCAGAAAAATGAAATAAAAAAGAAAACTTCTGATGTAATAAATAAGATTATTCCCCAACGAAGGCCTATAGTGACGGGGTAAGTATGAAGTCCCTGAAAGGTACCTTCACGTGAAATGTCTCGTCATCATTGGTATATAATTATTATTATAATTAATGTGCCCAGAATGAATAATTTGTTATCAAATATGTGGAATCATTTAATGATTCCAATCATAGTGATTATTGCTCTGAATGCACCGAGAATCGGTCATGGCCTAATATCTACTAAATGGAACGGGTGGTTTTTGTGAGTTGACATTAAATTACTTCACTTGAATAGAGAGTTCTAAGAATAGCAAATACATATGATTGAATAATTGCAACTGCGGATTCTAAGATTAGAAGGAGAATCTGGGTAATCAGCAGAATTGTCAAAATTAGTAAAGGTAAGGATGGTCCTGTTGTTCCTATTAAAGTTATTAAAAGGTGCCCTGCAATTATGTTTGCTGCCAATCGAACGGCAAGAGTTCCTGGGCGGATAATGTTTCTAATAGTTTCAATTAACACCATAAATGGTATTAGGACGGGGGGTGTTCCCTGAGGAACTAGGTGGGCTAATATATGTAAAGTATTATTTAATCATCCGTAGATTAAAAATCTTAATCAAAGGGGTAGTGCGAGTGCCAGAGTTATAACTAGATGCCTGGTTCTTGTAAAAATATAAGGAAATAGCCCTAGGAAATTATTAAATATCAGGAAGGAAAATAATGAAATGAAAATTAGGGTTCTTCCCTTAATATTTTTTCCAATTAAGATTTTAAATTCATTGTGTAATGTTAAAATAATCTTATTTCAAGCAAGCCTAAATCGTGAGGGAATTAATCAGTATGATGTGGGAATAAATAAAATACCTAGAAATGTACTAAGTCAGTTAAGGGCTAGATTAAAAGAGCTTCTTGGGTCAAAAGAAGAAAATAAATTTGCTATCATTTTCAATTGATTTTATGTTTTTTAGTAAATGTTGCTTTTGATTTTACTGGATACAGGAATGAGAAGTAATTTAAGACATTGAAAATTAGGAATGCAATTAAGAATATAATAAATAGTAAGAGTCATCTTAATGGTGATATTTGAGGAATTAAAAATTATCATATTTGATTATTTTAACTTGACAAGTTAATGTTATAGATTAACTAAATTTTTCATTAGAAATAGGCGTTAATCTATTATATATTGGTTTAAGAGACCATTACTTTCTTTCAGCCATCTAATGACGCATTGTTTATTTTAGAAATTCACTTAATAAAGTAAGTGGGCGAAATACTTTCAATAGAAATGGGTATAAAACTGTGATTAGCCCCACAGATTTCTGAGCATTGTCCGAAAAAGAGACCTGCCCGATTAATTAAAAATCTAATTTGGTTTAACCGCCCAGGGGTTGCATCAATTTTTACTCTTAAGGCAGGGATAGTTCATGAGTGGATTACATCGGCTGCGGTTACTATTAATCGAATTTGTGAGTTGTATGGCAATACAGTCCGGTTGTCTACATCAAGAAGTCGAAAAGATTCAGGTTTTAATTCAGCTTCAGGGATTATGTAGGAGTCAAATTCAAATTTTATAAAGTCAGTGTATTCGTACGATCAATATCACTGGTGTCCAATAGTTTTTACTGAAACTAGGGGATTATTGACTTCATCTAGAAGATACAGCAGCTGTAAAGATGGGAGGGCGATAAAAATTAAAGTAACTGCGGGAAGAATTGTTCATACAAGTTCAATTGTCTGCCCCTCCAGCAGAAAACGGTAGTTGTATTGGTTAAAAAATAAAGTTATTATTAAGTAACCCACTAAAACTGTAATTATTAGCAAGATCAGCAATGCATGATTATGAAAAAATGTCAATTGTTCCATAAGAGGCGAAGCCCTATCTTGCAGGAGAGAGGATTTTCACGTTGCTATTTCTAAAAAAAGTAAGTCTTTATTTATGGAGCTTAAATCCATTGCACTATTCTGCCATATTAGAAATTGGCTAATATTGGCAATTCAGAATATCTATGTTCAGCAGGAGGTATTAATTGAAATCACTCAATTGAGGTAGTTATTCTTAGAGGCGCTAATCTTTTTCGTATCGAACTAAATCTTTCTCAAACAATAAAAAGAAACAAGATAATTCTAACTAGGGAAATCAAGGATCCAATAGAGGAAATGATATTTCAAGTAGTGTAGGCATCAGGATAATCAGAGTATCGACGTGGCATACCACTTAAACCCAAGAAGTGCTGTGGGAAGAAGGTTATGTTTACACCAATAAATATAGTGACGAATTGAATTTTGAGGAATTTATTATTTAATGTTAACCCAGTGAATAGAGGGAACCAGTGCACAAAACCGCCTATAATGGCAAAGACTGCCCCTATTGATAAAACGTAGTGGAAGTGGGCCACTACGTAATAAGTATCGTGAAGAACGATGTCAATCGAGGAATTAGCTAAAATAACTCCAGTTAGTCCCCCCACAGTAAAAAGGAAAACAAAGCCTAAAGCTCAGAGTAGTGATGGGGAGTAGTTTAGCTGTGTTCCGTGAAGAGTTGCTAGTCATCTAAAAATTTTAATTCCGGTTGGAACTGCAATAATTATTGTTGCGGAAGTAAAATATGCTCGGGTATCAACATCTATTCCAACTGTAAATATGTGGTGTGCTCAGACAATAAATCCCAGGAGCCCAATTGCTATTATTGCATAAATTATACCTAAAGTTCCGAACGTTTCCTTTTTTCTTCTCTCTTGCCTAATAATATGGGAGATTATTCCAAATCCGGGAAGGATTAAAATGTAAACTTCTGGGTGTCCAAAAAACCAAAACAAGTGTTGGTAAAGGATTGGGTCACCCCCTCCAGCTGGGTCGAAAAAGGATGTGTTAATGTTTCGGTCAGTTAGTAACATTGTGATTGCGCCGGCAAGTACGGGCAGTGATAAAAGTAGGAGGAGGGCGGTTAATACAACAGATCAAGCAAATAATGGTATTCGATCAAAAGTTATTCCAACAGAACGCATGTTGATTACCGTAGTAATAAAATTTACTGCACCAAGAATAGAGGAAATTCCGGCCAGGTGAAGCCTGAAAATTGCTAAATCAACGGAAGCTCCGCTGTGAGCGATATTTGCAGAAAGAGGGGGGTAAACAGTCCATCCTGTTCCTGCGCCACTTTCCACTAATCTACTTATAAGCAGTAGGGTCAGGGAGGGCGGCAGGAGTCAAAATCTTATGTTATTCATCCGGGGAAAAGCTATATCCGGGGCGCCTAGTATTAGGGGTACTAGCCAATTCCCAAATCCGCCAATTATGATAGGCATTACTATGAAAAAAATTATGATAAAGGCATGAGCTGTGACGATTACGTTATAGATTTGGTCGTCACCAATAAGAGTTCCAGGGTTACCCAGTTCGGCACGAATGAGCAGGCTAAGTGAAGTGCCCACTATTCCAGCCCACCTTCCGAAAAGAAAGTAAAGTGTGCCAATGTCTTTATGGTTAGTCGAGAAAAGTCATTTATTCAGTAGGATGGCCGAGAATAGGCGATAAATTGTAAATTTATTCACGAATGAGTATTCTCCTGCTAAACGTTAGGTCTTGTAGTCAAAACAACATGATGTCAAATTGCAAATTTGAAGGTGAAAAACGTTTCTAAGGCTTAAAGAGAAATGTCTTTATTTGAAACTTTGAAGGTTTCGAGTTTAATTAACTTAAATCCTTGCGGATTAAAGGTAATTAAAAATTGCTGTGGATAGGGTTAAACCTCTGAGAGAGAGGAATCTTATTGCCAACACTGGAAAGCTGTTAATTTGGCTGTGTAAAAAGTGAGGCATTTCTTCTGTTCTTAGCAGAATGGTGCTAAATGTAACTCGAATATAAAAGTACAAGGTCATCAAAGTCGCCATAATCATCAATGTTGCAACTGAGAAAAATCCATGGGCAATCAGGCTTTGAATCGTAATTCATTTAGGGAGAAATCCCAGGAAGGGGGGCAACCCACCGAGGGACAGGAAGTTGACCAGGATGAAGAATTTAATCACTATGTCGTAGTTCATTGAAATTGCCAGTTGTTTCAGGTAGAAGATGTTTAGCATTTTGAAGATAAGCAGGATATTTAATGTAATAAAAACATACACAATAAAATAGTAAGTTCAAACTGTTTCTGAGAATCATATTGCACCCAGTATTCAGCCAATGTGATTAATTGAGGAATAAGCTAAAATTTTTCGTAGTCTGACCTGGTTTAGTCCTATACAGCCACTGATAATTATTCTTGCTGAAATAGCTAACACCAAGTAAAGGTCAGAAATATTGAAAAATATGATTAATACTATCGGGGCGATTTTTTGTCATGTAAGCATAATTGCCACATTAATTCATCTTAAGCCTTCAATTACTTCAGGGAATCAAAAATGGAATGGGGCGGCTCCCATTTTTGTAAGTAATGAAGTGTTTAGAATTAATAGGAAGTATGGTCTCATGTCATAGTGGAGGGGTAATCTAAGCGATAGTATGATAAAAGAAAATAGAAGAAGGGTTGAGGCGAGGGCCTGGGTAATGAAGTATTTTAGGGCTGCTTCTGAGGCTATTTTATTCTTTGTTTCTCTTATTAGGGGGATAAGAGATAAAAGATTAATTTCTAGCCCTATTCACATACCTATTCAGGAGTAGGATGAGACCGCAATTAATGTTCCAATTGCGAGGGTAGATGTGAACATTATTTTATTGTAAATTAAAAAGAAAAGGGGTGGGGCCTTTATAAATGGGGTATGAACCCAGTAGCTTATTTAGCTTATCTTTTTATAATTTAGTATATGATGTATTCGAATTTTTGGTATTCGTGGAGCTAGTTTAATTTTAGCAATTATAATGAGGGCAGGTTTAAATTGCTTGTTTTATTCTATCAAAATAATTCTTTATTCAGACACCTCATT